TTCTCTTTGCAGCTTGCTGTATCTGCTTGTGGTTGGGGTGTACAACAAAACAAGGGCGTAGGTGTGGGGTGCTGTGTGCACACAGCACCCCACATCCGTGTACTACCCTGCTGACTCGCAGGGTCGCCGTCTTGGTGTTTTTTACCCTTGAGGAGGTCTCTTTTATGAGTGGGTTTGGTTACTCTTCTTTTGGACCTGAAGGCTCTCAAATGCCTTCGTTTGTGCTTCGCCGTATTTTTATGGAACGCTTAACTCAGAATTTCTTTAGCTCCAGTCTTTTTGTGAATCGTTTCAATTCACGCGTTTGGGAGTACAGTCAGCAGAGAAAATCGAAGACCCTTTTCTTTTCAAGACTATGATACTCAGAAGGATTCCGAGTTTGTTAGAAGAAGTAGACAAAAGTTTAATTTGAAAAGTATCTTTCTTTTCGCTTTTATGGAGATCAAATTTGAACGGGCGAGGAGGGACTTGAACCCCCGACTCCGCGGTTCGTAGCCGCGTGCTCTAATCCGCTGAGCTACACGCCCTCCTTTCAAGACGCTCAGGAAAATTCCTACAAAAAAAAACTGGGAGTTGCTGCAAAGAACTTGCGATTGCGCCTGACACTGAGTTTACCAAGCTCTTCAAATCAGAAGCATACCACATATTGCCAATAAAAGCAATCGTTCTCTTGTTATAGAACAAGAGTGTTAGACATCGCTCTTCTTCCACAAGAATTTACACTTAAATTTTGATAGATTCATGGATTCACATCATTAAATCTATTTAATTATTTCTTAGATTAGTAAAGGAGTGTACATACAGAACAGCACAAAAACACATAGATAATCATTCTCTTTTGGTATAAAAGGAAGGAATAGACTTACTATTCGGAGCAGCGGGATTTGAACCCACGACCTCCACCACCCCAAGATGGCACGCTACCAAGCTGCGCTATGCTCCGTAAAGTGCACGCTAGTATTCTAGCTTTTTTTCTAACAATAGGTGAATCTTGAGAAGAATACATACACAGAATAAGAATACAGATTGATAATCTCTCTACAAGTATTACGAACTATCTTCCTTAGAGGAAGAGAGGAAATCTTTGCTTTGCTACATCTAATTCATTCTGATATAAAATTTGCATTTGTAGCAGAAAAGTTCTTATTTTATTCTTCCGTGGATCGGACTCGGATCACGTATATGCACATGAGTGTGTAGCATCACATGAAGAATAAAGAATAGAAACAACGGAATGTCCATTGAGTAACATTTTGATTGCTATGTGGGCTGAAACATCAATTCTTGAATCAGATCAAACTACTTTAAATTTATCTACAAGATTCGTGTATAAGAATATTCTATTGACACCTTTCTAGATATTGTGCTACACTTCGACATGGAAAGCCGCCATGGTGAAATTGGTAGACACGCTGCTCTTAGGAAGCAGTGCTATAGCATCTCGGTTCGAATCCGAGTGGCGGCATGCAGTCCGATATATACATAAGAAAAAATTCAATTTTTTCAAAAAAAGAAAAACACTAGACTAGTTATTTCAATAGGAAATAATATTGACCGTATATTAAGTATTTCTATTTCAATTTACTTCCTCTTTCTTCATAAATTCATTCTATGTACAATGAAAAGAAACTACTATATAAATAACTGTTCAGAATAGATAATAGTCTTCTCTTTATAAAAGATAGAGAATAGAAAATAAAGAGTAGATGAATATCAGTAGTTATTGAAATTAAAGCTTGGCTTATATTAATTATTTTTTATAATGGCACACTCCGTAAAAATCTACGATACATGTAATAACATAATATGAAAAATAATTTTGACTATAGATCAAGTATAAATTAATTGTAAACCTAGTTAGGATTATTTTCCAAATAAAAAAATATATATTCAGTTTAGTTAAAAAAATTAACATAAATTTGAAATTTAGATAAAAAAATAATTTCCAGACATGAAAAAAAAAAAAACAGAATTTTATTATGATTTTGTCATAATCGAGCAAACAGTCACAAATATCAGTAAAGTTAATTAATTTATTATAAAATTTTACAATTAAACAAATTTATTGAATGCATTTGATTAAGAATTTATTTATCATCAAACACCACATGATATTTTGATATTAGTACATCATTATGAAGTAATATAATCACTATATTTACCATATAAAAATTATGATTGAATTATCTATAGTAGAAAAAACATTAATTGAATTTTGTTTTGTGATATTTTTATTAATTACATTTCTTTGTTGGATTAGAGTAATATTATATAAAAGTATACAATTACAGTATTTAACTAAAATCAGTATGTTATTAGGCTCTCTTAGTTTGACAAGTTTGTTAATAATTAAATGGTTGTTAACAGATCATTTACCATTAAGTAATTTGTATGAATCTTCATTATTTTTATCATGGAGTTTAACGTTAGTATATTTATTTTTGGATAAGAAAATTGATAACGCTTGGATAGATGCTATAACAGGACCTACTGTTATGATAACTTATACATTTGCTACTTTAGGACTTCCTAAAACAATGCAAGAGTCTACCGCATTAGTGCCAGCTTTACAATCTAATTGGTTAATGATGCATGTAACTATGATGATTTTAAGCTATGGAACTTTGTTATTTGGCTCTTTACTAGCAGTAACCTTGTTAACATTAAGCTATTCTACAGACAAATTTAATTCTTTCTTATTTACAAACGATCAACACTCTCAGCAACCATATACTACTTTGAAAAACACATATTTTACCAATATTGATAATATTAACAATCGCGAAATAATAGAAATCGTTTGTTTTAATTCTGAGAAAGCATTATTAATTAATCAAATAGATTATTGGAGTTATAGAATTATTGGAATAGGATTCCCATTATTGACAATAGGTATCCTATCTGGTGCTGTGTGGGCAAATGAAGCTTGGGGATCTTATTGGAGTTGGGATCCAAAAGAAACTTGGGCATTAATCACGTGGATTATTTTTGCAATTTATTTACATATTCGAATGACAAAAGGCTTGAATGGGGTTGTTCCAGCTTTAGTGGCTTCTCTAGGATTTTGTGTAGTATGGATGTGTTATTTAGGTGTCAACTTATTAGGAAAAGGTTTACATAGTTATGGATGGTTCAATTAAATATATATTTCTTCATACTGACAATCTATTGAGAAAACATATAAGTATGGTTTATGTTTTTTTATGAGAATATGTTAAAAACTAAGAATTCATACATTCTTGCTATTTCTTCATTTCTACATTGTAATGCATGATTATACCTAATAATATTATCTTAAATAATCAAAAGAGTTTTACATATCATAAGCAAATGTTTCAAGCAGATGATAATAATATTAAAATCTCTCTTTCTCTAGCAAACAATATAGAACTGTGCTATTATAAATTATAAGCTGGAACAACTATGTTCTACCTATGCATACAAAAATATTTTTTTTTGCATTCACAGGGTTAGCCTAAGTATAAACTTAACTGGATACTTCTCTTTTTTTTCTTATTAATAAAAATAGAAAAAATAGAGGAGGGTTTAATCTAAGTAGCATACTATTGAATTAATAGGAGGTACTTGACGTGAAGATAGCAGTATACGGCAAGGGTGGGATCGGTAAATCTACCACTAGCTGTAACATTTCTATTGCTTTAGCAAGACGTGGGAAGAGAGTATTACAAATTGGCTGTGATCCTAAACACGATAGTACATTTACATTAACCGGTTTTCTGATACCAACCATCATAGATACATTGCAATCCAAAGATTATCATTATGAAGATGTATGGCCCGAAGATGTCATCTACAAAGGATATGGAGGTGTAGATTGTGTTGAGGCAGGTGGGCCTCCTGCAGGAGCTGGATGTGGAGGATATGTCGTAGGAGAAACAGTAAAACTTTTAAAAGAATTAAATGCTTTTTACGAATATGATGTAATCTTGTTTGATGTATTAGGCGATGTAGTTTGTGGAGGATTTGCTGCACCATTAAATTATGCAGATTATTGTATTATCATTACAGATAATGGCTTTGATGCATTATTTGCGGCAAATAGAATTGCAGCTTCAGTTCGAGAAAAAGCTCGCACTCATCCATTACGTCTTGCTGGCTTGGTAGGCAACCGTACTTCTAAAAGAGATCTTATTGATAAATATGTAGAAGCTTGCCCGATGCCTGTTTTAGAAGTATTACCTCTGATTGAAGATATTCGTGTTTCTAGAGTAAAAGGTAAGACATTATTTGAGATGGCAGAATTAGAACCTTCTCTAAATTATGTATGTGAATTTTATTTAAATATTGCAGATCAAATTTTATCTCAACCAGAAGGAGTAGTCCCAAAAGAGGTACCTGATAGAGAACTATTCAGTTTATTATCTGATTTCTACTTGAATCCTACCTCCTCATCATCTATGGAAAATAATCCAGAAGAAAATGCATTAGATTTTCTGATGGTTTAGACATAGGATATTAGTAAAAGAGAAGTCACCATTTTTACTTATTATTTGTCTCGTTTACAATAAGAAAGTTAATGGTGACTTAAGAATAATCCCTTTTTGTTTAAAAAGAGACAAGGTCTTATTCTGAAAAACCTAATTTTTATCAAAATTCGCAAGGAGACACCGTATATGTCATCAAGCAAAATATCTGAAGCACTAACTTTTGAGTGTGAAACAGGTAATTATCATACTTTTTGTCCTATTAGTTGTGTAGCTTGGTTATATCAAAAAATTGAAGATAGTTTTTTTCTAGTAGTAGGAACAAAAACTTGCGGATATTTTCTTCAAAATGCTTTAGGAGTAATGATTTTTGCAGAACCTCGTTACGCTATGGCAGAATTAGAAGAAGGAGATATTTCAGCTCAACTAAATGATTATGAAGAATTAAAACGTCTTTGCTTACAAATTAAGAAAGATAGAAATCCTTCCGTAATTGTGTGGATTGGTACATGTACCACAGAAATTATTAAAATGGACCTAGAAGGAATGGCTCCTAGGCTAGAAGCAGAAATTTCAATACCAATTGTTGTAGCTAGAGCTAATGGACTAGATTATGCATTTACTCAAGGTGAAGATACAGTATTAGCCGCAATGGCACATAGATGTCCTGATATCAATTTGTCTGTGGATAATACACTTGTACAGGATCAAACCATGCAAGGATTATTATCATTTTTGCCTAGCAAAGAAAGCAAAGAATCTCAGAAATCTCAAGATAATCCTAAACATCCTCCTTTAGTATTATTTGGATCTTTACCTTCTAATGTAGCCTCTCAGTTAAGTTTAGAATTGAAAAAACAAGGGATTCATGTTTCAGGATGGTTACCTGCTCAAAGATACACTGAATTGCCTTCTGTAGGAGAAGGAGTTTATGTATGTGGTGTGAACCCATTCTTGAGTAGAACTGCTACTACATTAATGCGTCGTAGAAAATGCAAGTTGATTGGTGCTCCATTCCCTATTGGCCCAGATGGAACTCGTGCCTGGGTTGAAAAAATATGTTCAGTTTTTGCTATCAAACCTAATGGATTAGAAGAACGAGAACAACAAATATGGAATGGATTGACAGATTATCTTGATCTTGTACGCGGAAAATCTGTATTTTTTATGGGAGATAACTTATTAGAAGTTTCTCTTGCACGCTTCTTAATTCGTTGTGGTATGATCGTTTATGAAATTGGTATTCCATATATGGATAAACGATATCAAGCTGCAGAATTGACATTATTACAAAAAACATGTGAGGAAATGGGTGTTCCTATTCCAAGAATAGTAGAAAAACCAGATAATTATAATCAAGTTCAACGTATGCGTGAACTACAACCTGATTTAGCTATTACAGGGATGGCACATGCTAACCCTCTAGAAGCTAGAGGGATTAGTACTAAATGGTCAGTAGAATTCACATTTGCTCAGATACATGGATTTACTAATGCACGCGATATTTTAGAACTTGTAACACGTCCACTAAGACGTAATCTCAGCTTAGAAGAATTAGGTTGGACTGGTTTAGTTAAAAGAGATGCAATTAGTGCTTAATTCAAAAGATTTAGGCCACTAATCTGCTTTTATGTCTTTGTAAATTAACAAAAAAGTTAATTTATGTAAAACGAATGCTTGTTTTTGCATGTTATTTTAACCTTGTCAAAGCATATCTGAAAAAAAAATCAAAATTTTCAGATATGCTTTGAAAAGGTTGTTGTTTTATATTTTATTATATATTAATGATTAAAATTTTTTCCTATTCTATCTTATTAACAATACATATCACAAAGGAGGTATAATGAATCAACCTTCTCTTGGTCTATTATTTATAGGAAATTATTGCGGTTTTTTAGCAACACTTCCTTTGGGACCTGCTCAATTATTATGTATACGAACTTTCCTGTTAGAAGCTCGAGAAAAAGAACGTGAAACTCCCGCAGGACTATTTCTTAATCCTATTGCCATAGCAGGAATTAGTGGATTAATTGTAGGACAATTAATTATTTTTTTATCCATATTTTTTCCATCGCTTTATTCTCTGTGGGTACAACCACATGCATTTAGTATACTAACATTACCATGCATCCTGTTTTATTGGAATAGAATTAAAACTTTTGAACCTAACACACATGTTATTACAAAAGAATCATTGAAAGATCCAAGAATCCATGCTGCATTTATAGAAACTTTATTTTTTCAACTATTAAATCCAATTTTATTGCCAAATCCAGTCTATTCTAGATTAATGGGAGTATTTTTATTCCGTTATAGCAACATAGCAATTTTTATGTTTGGTAATATTTTAGGATATTTAGCTGGCCATATTTTATTCTTATCTTGTAGCTCTTTCTTGTTAAAAAGATTAGAAGAAGATACACCTACTATTTATCGTCTTGTGAAGAGAGGTCTTTCTCGAGTATTTCCTCCTATTATGTTTGCTTTTTTTCTTGCATATTTAGGAAGAACTCCTGTTGCATTCTTAAGCAATAAATTCACTTATAATCGCAATACTCAATATCAAAAAATATGGCCTGATATTGCATTTGATCATGAGATCTTAAATAGTCCTTTACGTTTGATTAGAAATAATAGTTTAAATAAAAAAATACGCTTATTTAATAAAAAACATTTTTCACAAAATTTTTTTGAAACATCTTTAATACAAGGAAAACAAAGATTATTACATAATTTCCCTCAAAGTTTATCAGTGGTACAAAAAGACATTTCCAATCTACTAGAATTACAATCATTAACTCAAGGAAACGAAGATCTGTTTTACTTACAATGGGGCAAAGAAAAAGATAATCGTAAAGAAAACTTAAGAAGAATTTTTAAAAATAGATTAAGAGCTCTTGACCAGGGTTTTAGATTTGAAGATATCATAGAAAAAAAAAATTCATCTGTGATATCTAATGGAGAAATTCTACGAAAAGGGCATGACCCTCGTTTGGGTCAAAATCTACGTGGAAAACAATTGTCTTTAGAAATGTATTCTCCTGCATTATTAACTGACTATGATTTAAAAGAGATTACTTCTCCTTTAAAAAATATAGATAGAAAAAGAGTAGAGACTTTTGATAAAAAAAATAATCTTAAAACATGGCTTTCTGATAACTGGCAAGATATTAGTAATTTAACTATTTTACCTTGGGAACCATTGCAACTTGATCCTAGTGATTATTTGTTAGATATGTTTTTAACATATTCTAACAATCCAGAAGACATTGCAGAAGAGAATCTTACTTGGGAAAGGCTTTTGAATAATTATCCGCTACCAATACAAACAAAAGAAATAATTAAAAAAAATAATTTACTACCATGGAATAATATTTTCAAACAATTTGAGATTTCTATACAAAAATTATTTAATAATAATAATCTTTTATCATATGACTCGAACATAAAAGAAAAAACAATTTATCCTAATGACAATGTTTTATGTTTATTAGATATGTATAAACCTATGCCTTTTGCTAATTTAGACATAGATGAGGAATTGTTCCAATCAATGCGCCAAAAAAGCAAACGTTATAAATTCAAGAAAATTATTCCATATCGTCTTACCGGATCAATGCATTCTAGACGAAGAAAGGGTTTAACATGGAAAACTTTTCAAACCAAATTGCAAAATCCTTTATTTTTACATACAAAGGAATTATTTCAAGAAATCAACAATTTAGTTCAATTAGATGGTTCTTTCATGATTTCCCAAGATAATCGGAAAATTCTTCCAGACGTATCTGACAAAGCAACTATTTTAAAACAAAGATGGGATTTTGCATTTGCTCATTTTTTAAGAGGGTGGAGCTTGGTTGCACAAGCATATTTTAGAAGATATATTAAATTGCCAGTATTTATAATACTAAAAAATTTAACCCGTTCATTATTATTACAATCTTCTGAATGGCAACAAGACTGGAGAGAATGGGCACAAGAGGTTTATATTGATTGTGATTATGACGGAAATGATATTTCTGTTGGTGTCAATAGACCAACGTTTACAGGAAAACAAATTAAAATCTTGTATCCTTTTCATATTAAACCTTGGCATTTGTCCAACGAAAGAAAATCAGTTTCTTTAGCAACATCTTTCATTGAGGAAGCAAATACTTTCTATACGAGTAGTCAAAATCACAATACACTTGAAAATTATAGTTATTTAACTATATGGGGCGAAGAAACTGTATCTCCATTTGGTGATATTAAGCCCAAACCAGCTTTTTGGAAACCAATCTTTCGAGGAATAAATTTATTATTAAAACAAAAAATCTTCAAACAATTATCAGCATATTTTGAATATATTTTTGGACAAACTCAAACAAAAGATGCAAATTTAGGAACCACATATAAATATATCAAAACAATAAGTGACAAATTTTATGAAATAGAAAAACAAATATTGACATTATTACACTTATCTTCTGACAAAAATAATAGTACATATATTTCAATTAAACCAAATAATATTCTAGAAACTGATTTAGTGGAGAAAAAGCAAGAAGATATACGTCAAATATCTATCAACAAAAAAAATCAAGACCAATCCAAGACTAATTTTATACAGTCTTTGGAAAATACATCAGTTTTAAGCATCAATCCTCCAAACTCTCCTAGTGATAATAACACACAAGAAAATGCTAGTAGATTTGAAGATCTAAATGCAAACAACCTAACCAAAACAGAAAATATTGCAATTTCTAATAATGAAATTTTGACAGAAAAGAATCTAGAAATCAGTATTGGAAAAGAAAATTTAGATAATAATATCTATACTAGAAATAATTTGAATTTGACAAATAAAAAAATTGTTCCTCGGAATCGTCAAATGACATTTCAACATCGATTGATAGAAGTGAACAAAAAATGGATTTATTTACAAAGAAGAATTGCTCACTTACAGAAAAGAGTTATTCACAATATAAAACAACAAATCATTAATATAGAAAGAAAAATAATTCAAATTATTTTTAATATAGTAAAACTTGCTACAAACTCACTTATTCATTTATTTAAAATTATAGAAAATATTTATGAAAAATTAAATAAAAGTTTAAATTGGTTTGTATTTGAAATAAATACATTAGGAACTAAACATGAAAATAAAACTTTCTTGAACCAATATCAGAAAGTCAATTATGGTAATGAAAATACCTATAACACAAAAAATTTATCTCAGGCTTATATTATTCACAAACTATGGGAAGCAAGAAAAACAACAACACCTGACTTGAATTCTTTAATGGAGTTATGGAATCAAGATAATTTATTAAAAGAACCTTATCAAAAATATTTATACAAACAAGGAATATTGGGAAACAATACTCCAGAAAACCTTACCTTTAATCAATGGAACGAATGGTTAAAAACTTTACCCAGTTATACACCTTCATATAAAGTGTGGAATCAAATTACACCCCAGTCTTGGAGTCAATTAGTTACTCAATATTGGAAAAAACATGATAATGTAATTTTACCATTTTACTCTGAAAAACATTTAATTAATTTAGAAAATAATTCATATTCAGAATATCTATCCTATCATAAACCTCTGTTTGATAGAGCGCAGAAAGCTGCAAAACTATGGAAATTTAATGTACTTCTTCGCAATTACACAGATTATAATAATGAAAAACATATAAAAAATCTGGATGGATGGAATCCTAAGAATCATAAAAATTCTATTCAAGCAAGAATCAAAAACATAAGATTTACAACACCAATAGAAACGACACAAGAGATCGATAATTCTATTAAACAAAATACTCAATTTGATCTAGAGAATAGTTTGCATTATCCTAATTTATTTACTTCATTTCCTATAAATGAAGAAATATCTTCTAATAAGAATTTTTTATTTAAAAATATAGCTAAAGATTTTCCAATTAATAAAAGAGAAGAAAAACGTCTTAACTCTAATTTGGAATTAGAAACAATCAGTCAACGAATGAATTTTTTACCTATTTATCAAGATAGATTAAAGTCTAGAGGAAAGTTTAGGAATCTAATGAAAATTGCTATCCAAAGCAAAGTCCTTCAGGAATCTATGTTAGATAAAAAAGGTGTTGTAAAAATGTCTAATAAAATACATAAAGATCTTTTAAGATTTTATGAAGGTCTTCAATATGAAGATGATTTATTTATTAGTGTGTTAGAAGATTGGCGTTATAGAGTTTTGGATGATGAACTTTTAATGTATAACGTAATTAGTTCTTTGCTAAGATTTAAGAATCGTGTAAATAATAATTTGAATATAGAAATACATGAAAAATCATCTAATTCTGAAATTTTCAATAAAAATCTTTTGAGTACAGAATTTATGACAGGAGAAGAATTACTTCTTCCTCAAAGTTTACGTGAATTTAGAATTTTAGAACATTTAAATGTAAAATCTTCAATATTTGAACATAATGAAGGCAATGTTATTCCTAACAGTAATAACAAAACATCTCTGAATTTATCACAAAAAATATCCAATGTGAGTCTACCAAATAAAACATTTAAATATAATGATATAGAAATTATACGTCGTTTTCTTTGGCCAACTCATCGTTTAGAAGATTTAGCTTGTATGAATAGATTTTGGATAGGCACTGCAAATCAAAGTCGATTTAGTATGCTTAGAATTCGCGAAATTCCCCAACATCTGAATTAAGAAATGATTGTTAACTTTACATCAGTTGTTTATTTTTATCAAAAATAAATAGAATAATAGATTTAATGGGGAAAATAAATATAATTTGAAAGCAGAGAATATATATTGTAAATCTTGACAGTTTTTTACTATAAAAATATATTTTTATTATTACAAATAGTAACAATCATAAAATATAAACAATACCTTGAATATACAACTTCATCTTAAATTTTACATTAACATGCAAGATGAAGTTGTATTCAATAATTTTTTTTACAGTATACAAGTCCAACTATTCTTAAATAAGCACGAGAACAAATTTTCGATCATTTACAATTAAAAGAATTTCAGTTTATATTAAGACATAAGAGATAATTTTTTTGAATTCTATTCAAATATTTTTAATCATCTTCAATATAAGAAAAAAATAATATAAAATTAAAAATATTAATAAAAGATCATTAAAGTATTTTATATTTTTAACAGAATGCTAAATAGATAATATAGATGGTTTCATAATATAATTTTTTATGAGACATCTTGATATCACATAGGAGAATCTAATTACATGATCAACAAATCAGTCGCTGGGAATCCACTTATATCTACAGACAATCCAGGATCCACTGTAGCTCAAATTTGTTTTTTAACAGATCGAGTAGCTCAACTTAGTATTCATTTAAAATCACACAATAAAGACTATTCTTCTCAGAGAGGATTACGTAAATTATTAGGAAGACGGAAACGTCTTTTAACATATTTATATCGTCGAAATCCTATGCAATATGAACAAATTCTTAATCAATTAGGAATTCGAGGTTTGAAAAAAAACATTAAAAGAACCTGATAATCAAAATATTTCAATTCTTTTAAATAATAAATCAAAATAGTATAACATCTAATGTTATAAAGTCTATAATAGATATGTCTTACTATATTTTGATCTAAAATGATGAACCCCCAAAGATTTTCTAATACTAAGTATAATAAAATTATACATTTTTTTATTCTTAATGGTTAGAAGAAAAAGTCATTAACAAGAGGAGAGATAAATTAATGACCATGCTTAGTACCAAAGCAGAACCCATGATAATAAGCATGGGACCACATCATCCATCAATGCACGGAGTATTAAGACTCATTGTTACTTTGGATGGTGAAAATGTAATAGATTGTGAACCTATACTAGGATATCTTCATCGAGGCATGGAAAAAATTGCTGAAAACAGGACTACTGTACAATATTTACCTTATGTTACTCGTTGGGATTATCTTGCTACAATGTTTACAGAAGCAGTAACTGTTAATGCACCTGAAAGATTAGCAAATATACAAGTACCTAAAAGAGCTAGTTATATACGTGTAATAATGCTCGAGCTAAGTCGTATTGCCTCTCATCTTTTATGGCTTGGCCCTTTTATGGCAGATATTGGTGCACAGACTCCCTTTTTTTACATATTTAGAGAAAGGGAAATGATTTACGATTTATTTGAAGCAGCTACAGGTATGAGAATGATGCACAATTATTTTCGTATTGGTGGTGTAGCTGTAGATTTACCTTATGGATGGGTTGATAAGTGTTTAGATTTTTGTGATTATTTTTTACCAAAAATCGATGAATATGAAAGATTAATTACTAGAAATCCAATTTTTTTAAAAAGAGTTGAAGGCATAGGTATCATTGGTCGAGAAGAAGCAATTAATTGGGGATTATCTGGGCCAATGCTACGTGCTTCAGGTGTACAATGGGATTTGCGCAAAGTCGATCACTATGAATGTTATGATGAATTAGATTGGCAAATAGAATGGCAAACAGAAGGAGATTGTTTAGCTCGATATTTAGTACGTATGGGAGAAATGAGAGAATCCACAAAAATTATTCAACAAGCATTAAAAGCTATACCAGGAGGTCCTTATGAGAATTTAGAAGCTCGTAGAATGGGTCTTCTCGATAATATGGCTACTCAATGGAATGATTTTGAGTATCAGTTTATTAGTAAAAAACCTTCTCCTACGTTTAAATTACCTAAACAAGAACATTATGTGCGAGTTGAAGCTCCTAAAGGAGAACTTGGTGTCTTTTTAATTGGAGATGATAGTATCTTTCCTTGGCGTTGGAAAATTCGTCCACCTGGATTTATTAATTTGCAAATTCTTCCACAATTAGTACGAGGAATGAAATTAGCAGACATTATGACTATTTTAGGAAGTATTGACATTATCATGGGGGAGGTTGATCGCTAAAATGATATCTACTATGACCCTCGAAGGAAGATTTATCAATTCGTTTATCCAATTAGGTATTCCTAAAGAAATTGCTCAATTTATATGGATTTCTCTTCCTATTCTTTTAGTAATTATCGGGGCAACTTTAGGTGTATTAGTAATTGTATGGTTGGAGAGAAAAATTTCTGCAGCAGTACAACAACGTATCGGTCCTGAATATGCTGGCCCATTGGGAGTTATACAAGCTTTAGCTGATGGTTTAAAATTAGTGTTGAAAGAAGATATTATTCCTGCAAAAGGAGATACTTGGTTATTTACGTTTGGTCCAGCAATTGTTGTAATACCAGTAGTCTTAAGCTACTTAGTGGTCCCCTTTGCGCCTAACTTAATTGTCGCTGATATTGGATTAGGAATATTCTTTTGGCTTGCTATTTCGAGTGTAGCTCCTATGGGACTATTGATAGCAGGATATGGCTCTAACAACAAATATTCTTTTTTAGGCGCTCTTCGAGCTGCAGCTCAAGCTATTAGTTATGAAATTCCTTTGGCTTTGTGTGTCTTAGCTATTGTTCTGTTATCTCATAGTTTGAGTACTGTGGATATTGTAGAACAACAAGCCAAATTTGGAATTTTAGGATGGAATATCTGGAGACAACCTATTGGTTTTATTGCATTTTTGATAGCATCTCTTGCTGAATGTGAAAGATTACCTTTTGATTTACCAGAAGCAGAAGAAGAATTAGTTGCTGGTTACCAAACAGAATATTGTGGCATTAAGTTTGGTCTTTTTTATGTAGGTTCTTATTTAAATCTGCTAGTTTCAGCTTTATTTGTCTCAGTTCTGTATTTAGGAGGATGGAATCTTTCTATTCCTTTCTTTGATACTAATATTAATTGGGATTTTAATCAAACCTTAGTAGACATATTGACTATGGTTTTAGGACTTGCTGTGACTTTAGCTAAAGCATATTTGTTCTTATTTTTATCTATACTTACCAGATGGACATTACCTAGAGTAAGAATGGATCAATTATTAGACTTAGGTTGGAAATTTCTACTACCTGTTTCTTTAGGAAATTTATTGCTTACAGCTTCATTTCAAATTGTTATTCTGTAATTGTTTTTATTAAAAATGGAATAGTTTTTGATACACCTGAATCAATGAAGTGTATCAAAAACTATTTACTAGTTTTAATACAAAAACAAGTATAAAAATTTGTTGAATTATTATTTAGTATTACAATATGTCATCTATTATTAGTGGTTTTCAAGAATATAGTAAAGAAGCACTTCGAGCTGCTAGATATATAGGACAAGGTTTTGCCGTTACCCTGGATCACATGAATCGTACAGCTATTACTATTCAATATCCTTATGAGAAACTGATTCCTTCAGAACGTTTTCGAGGACGTATTCATTTTGAATTTGATAAATGTATTGCTTGCGAAGTTTGTGTGAGAGTATGTCCAATTAATTTACCTGTAGTTGATTGGGAATTTCAAAGACCCATGAAAAAGAAACAGTTAAAAAGTTATAGTATTGATTTCGGAGTTTGCATTTTTTGTGGTAACTGTGTGGAATATTGTCCTACAAATTGTTTATCTATGACAGAAGAATATGAATTATCAGCTTATAATCGTCATGAATTAAATTATGATCAAACAGCTTTAGGACGTTTACCAGTTTCTGCTGCTAAAGATCCTATGATTCAACCAGTTTTAAGTCTTGGTTATCTTGATAAAGGAGTGATTAATAGTCCAAATGATACACGTACTATTACAGATCATTCTTAGTATACAAAAATTTGATTTAATATTTGATTACAAACTAAAATCACATAATATACTAGCATACATAACTCAGATTTTTGAAAAATCGTCTTTTAGAAAATAATTAAAAAATTTTTTCTGAATTTCCCATGGCTTAAACTAATTTTATTTTATATATGGGAGTGTTTTATAGTGAGTATCATTGATTTATCTAATACCAACAATTCCATTATTCTTCCACTTCTTGATGTTGGTATCATATTAGGTGGATTGGGTGTAGTTTTATTTCGAAAAATTATTTATTCTGCTTTATTATTGGGTTTTGTGTTTGTTTGTGTAGCACTATTATATCTTCTTCTCAATGCTGATTTTTTGGCTGCAGCTCAGGTATTAGTATATGTTGGAGCTATTAATGTATTAATAGTTTTTGCAATTATGTTAATCAATAACCCTGAGATAGAGAAAAAACAAACATGGACTTTAGGCAATGGTATGTCTAGCATTCTAGCTATCGGTTTGTTTTCTCTCTTAACAAATATGATACTAACTACTCCTTGGATGGAAATAATTTCTATAGAGGATAGAGAAAGTGTTTTTTTAAAAGAAAAAATAGTTGGGAATGTGGATACAATTGGAATTCATCTTTTAACAGATTTATTACTTCCTTTTGAACTATTATCTGTTCTATTACTTGTTGCTTTAGTAGGAGCTATTGTTATAGCTCGTAAAGATATTTCAAAAGAACTTGATACTACTGTTTCAAGAGAATTAGATATTTTTAATCGTTAATGCAATTAAAAATCATTTTTTGTTATGTTTTCAAATTATGTTTTTTTTACACAATATAATTATTAAGGAGTATTCAATTATGTTTGAGCATTCACTTTGCTTGGGTGCTTATTTGTTTTGTCTTGGAATTTATGGATTAATAACAAGTCGTAATATGATTAGAGCTTTAATGTCTCTGGAACTGATGTTAAATGGAGTTAATATTAATCTTATCACTTTTTCAAGCTTTTTAGATTCTGAAGAAATTAAAGGACAAGTTTTTGCAATCTTTATTATCGCTATTGCTGCAGCTGAAGCTGCTATAGGGTTAGCTATAGTATTGAATATTTATCGAAATCGTAATTCTATTCGTATTGATCAATTTGATTTGTTAAAATGGTAATCAAATTGATTTGAATCAAATTAATTAGTATTCAAAGTGAATTTTTTTATATAACAATTCATTCTTAAGAAAATTTGAAATTGTCATCAGAAAATATTAAGAAACCCTTATGTGTTCTTTTTTTTTTCAATAGAGAATAACTTGAATATTATTCTCTATTGAAAAAAAAATTAAGAAATATAAAAAACTCCTTAATTTTGGACAAATCTTTTTTATCTTTCTCAATTTTTAATTCTAATAATTATAAGTTATAACTTATTAATCTAATAACAAAAATATATTAACCAGGTGTGTGAATAATATTATTACAACAATATAAAAGAGCGTCAATTTTTTATGACGCTCTTTTATTACGAATACATAGCTAAATTAGAAATTTAATATAGGAAAAAAATTGCTCCTAATAATAAAAATGTAGCACTTGCTAATACAAAAATATATGAGGTAGTACGACCAGTTTCTATATACTTTGTACTTTCACCTCCCAAAAGAGATAACAAGCCAGTACTATTTACAGCTCCATCAATTACCCATTGATCTAACCAAGAAGTCATAAGAGAGAGTGTTCGTGTACTTGATACAAAAATATGATCATATAATTCATCTATATAACCACGACGTAAAGACCAACTATATATTGCATTTAATACAAATCCACTCATTCCTTCTTTTAATGGATCTAACGCTACTGTAAAATCTCTTGATTTTGATGCATGGGGTCCATAAACTATCCAAGCAATAAAAGCACCAAACATTCCGATACCTACAGAAGGTAATGATTCAAGAATAAATTCTGTCCAAGTAGTGTCTCCATGGTGAGTAGATAAATTAGTAATGTGTAACCATTGTGAGAATAATCCAGTACCAGGAACTCCATCCGGAAAAGGAGCACCAAGTAAACCTATTAAGATAGTGGGAATAGATAATATTACTAACGGAATAACCATAGTAACACTAGATTCATGAGGATATAAAGATTTATCTACCAGTTCACTATTATTCTTAGAACCTCTAAATTCGCCCTCAAAAGTAAGAAAATAAATCCTAAACATATAAAAAGCCGTTAATCCAGCTGTTAGCCATGCCATCCAGCCTAGAAGAGGCATTTTCTCCCAGCTCTCAGCTAAAATTTGATCTTTTGACCAAAAACAAGCAAAAGGAGGAATACCACATAAAGATAATGTACCAATTAAAAATGTTATTCCAGTAATTGGCATATATTGTCTGATTCCTCCCATATAACTCATATCTTGACTTTTATTAGGATTATATCCAACAACACCTTCCATACCATGAATTACTGATCCGGATCCTAAGAATAACAATGCTTTAGAATAAGCATGAGTAATTAAATGAAATAAACCAGCTTCATATGAACCTATGCCTAAAGCTAACATCATATAACCCAATTGTGACATAGTAGAATATGCTAGTCCCCTTTTCAAATCTCTTTGTGCAATAGCTAGCGTCGCTCCTAATAAAGCAGTAGAAATCCCAGTATAAGCTATAATATCCATAACTATTGGTAGTTCTTGGAATAATGGTAATAATCTAGCTACCAAGAAGATTCCTGCGGCAACCAAAGTAGCAGCATGTATTAACGCTGATATTGGAGTTGGACCCTCCATTGCATCAGGTAACCATACATGGAGCGGGAATTGAGCTGATTTAGCAACTGGTCCTAAGAAAAGACATATAGCAAATAAAATTGCAAATGAAATGTTAACAGATCCATCATTTATAAGTTGATGAAATCTTTCAGTAACGATTGTAAAATCAAAACTTCCAGTAAGCCAATAAAATCCTAATATTCCCAATAAAAGACCAAAATCGCCTACACGATTAGTTATAAAAGCTTTTTGACAAGCAGCAGCTGCACTAGGTCGAGTAAACCAAAATCCTATTAGTAAATATGAACACATCCCTATTAATTCCCAAAATATATATACTTGTAATAAATTGGGACTTAAAACTAAACCTAACATAGAAGCTGTAAACAAACTCAGATAAGCAAAAAATCTTACATATCCGGTGTCATGTGACATATAACCGTCTGTATATATCATTACGCTTACTCCTACGGTAGTCACTAGTACTAACATAATGGAACTTAAGGGATCAATGATATAGCCTACTTCTAAAGATACGTTTTCTGTATTTATCCAAGACCAAAGATGAATATAAGCAGAATTGTTGCTAATTTGTTCCCAAAATAATCCAAAAGAAAACATCATTGAAATTCCTAACATGCCTATACTTAAAATAGCAGATGGCAAACGTAAACTCCGAGTTGCATTTCGAAACGAAAGCAGTCCAATTCCAATAATTCCAGACGCCATACAAGGCAACAGAGGAACTAACCAAGCATAGTTATGTATTAATTGCATAAGATAATATAGAAAAGATTTATACGAATAAGAATTGTATATTATGCTAATTACTTGAGATGATAACTTTCTTACAATTTCAATTAAAATGAATTATGTAAATACATAGTTTTTTGCTATAATATGATTTTTTTTTAATTATTATTATTGCATCTATATATAAAAATATATTTTTTTTATAAAGATGAAATAGTAGAAATAATATACCAGATATCTTTCTTTTATATGTCCAATTCTTTATATTTATCCTGATGATATTTTATTCTTTAAAATAGTATGTCATTGACCTAATTATATAGGTTTACAATCGATTAAAAATTATTTATGATTATCTTTAGATATAACAATATTTAAACAATATATTTTTTTATCTAAAATTAATCAATTTTTCCATTGATTTTGATATTTAATAAATTTAGTAAAATCAGTTGATCAAATTAGATAGAATTTATTTTTTTTTCCAATAAAAAATTCAATTATGACTACATATGCAATTATTGAAGCTGGAGGGGAACAACTGCGAGTGGAGCCAGGTCGTTTTTATGACATACGACTTTCGCCTCCTAAAAATGAATCATGGGAAAATTCAAAAATAGTTTTTTCACGTGTTTTAATGATTCGTAATGAATTAACTACTTTAGTAGGAAATCCTTGGGTAGAAAATGCTAGAGTGAAAGGACGACTTCTGCATTCTCGTCGTGATAATAAAGTTTTAATTTATAAAATGAAACCTAAAAAAAAAACACGTCGAAAAGCTGGACATCGCCAAATTTTGACAAGATTTGTTGTAGATTCTATTTGTGTAAATACTTAAGTATAAATTAATTTCAAATTTATTTTGAAAAATCCATTTTTTATTGAATATAAAAAAATAAAAAACATTTTTTAAGCTTTGAAAGTAGTTTGTTTGTTTTACTATATAAAAACAGAAAAATCAGTATTGTGTAACATATAATTTTTATACTTATATTTAGAACCGGAAAAAATATTGGTAAAAAAATAGACAACAATTATATTTGTTTTTCTTAGTAAGAAAAACAAATATAATTACTGTCTATAAAAAAATAAATAGAATCATATAAACATATGAGCATACAAAACTTTTGCATATATAATATATGTTATTATTTTATGAGATTTCTCAAAATGTTTAAATGCCGCCTATTATAAATACTATATTTACTATACTTATATTCTCACAATATATAATCTCATATCATACAAAGATGCTGCACTAAGATAAAAAGAAAAAAGATTGTGTAGGTTTCATAAATAATGTGTATCCTAAAATTTTTTTTTTATACATAACTAAATAAATTAATTTTCTTATATTTTAAGATAATAAGGTTGTTTGATATGAGGGACGTATTTCAGTGATTGGTGAAACAATATCTTTGACTTTAGTTGACCATAAGGGCAAGGTTAAATCAGGGTATATACCAATACCTAACATTGGTAAAAACAAGCAACTCAATACAAAAATTTCTCTCGGACTAGCATCTAATAGTTCTGATCTATCTGTCTGATTGTAAACAATCTGAGTTGATCCATAAAATATTTGACGAATCATAGATAATAAATATATTGGTGTTAAGATAATACCAATAGCTTCTATAAAAGTTATAAATGCTCGAAACAAAGGCGAATATGCTGAGCTTGTAACTAAACCTAAAAATACCATAAGTTCTGCCACAAAACCACTTAATCCAGGTAAAGCCAACGAAGCCATTGCACAAGCTGTAAACATAGCAAACATTTTAGGCATTGGAGCTGCCCATGCACCTAGTTGATTCAAAAATAATGTACGAGTTCGATCATAACTTGTACCTGCTAAGAAAAACAATCCAGCTCCTATAAGTCCATGAGATACCATTTGTAACATTGCACCACTCAGTCCTAAATCTGATAAAGATCCTGCACCAATTAGTACAAATCCCATGTGTGATACAGATGAATATGCAATTCTGCGTTTTAAATTGCGTTGTCCTAACGATGCTAAAGCTGCATAAACAATTTGTCCTGCTCCTAAAGTTACTAACCATGGTGCAAAAATAGCGTGTGCGTGTGGAAGTAATTCCATATTAATACGGATAAAACCATATCCTCCCATTTTTAATAAAATACCAGCTAGGAGCATGCAGGTACTATAGTGTGCTTCTCCATGGGTATCAGGTAACCATGTATGAAGTGGAAATGCTGGTAACTTTACTGCAAATGCAATTAAAAATCCTAAATATATTAATATTTCTAAACCTAGTGGATAAGAACGATTGGATAATAATTCAAAATCTAATACAGGATTATTTGTCCCCCACAAACTTAAAGTTAATGCAGATGCTAATAAAAATACAGAACCTCCGGCTGTATATAATATAAATTTAGTAGCTGCATATAAGCGTCTTTTTCCTCCCCACATAGAAAGCAAAAGATACACAGGAATTAATTCTAATTCCCACATAAAAAAAAATAGTAGCATATCTTGAGATATAAATAATCCTAATTGACCACTATACATAGCTAACATGAGAAAATAAAAAAGTTTGGGATTACGTGTAACTGGCCACGCTGCTAATGTAGCTAAAGTTGTTATAAATCCTGTTAGTAAAACAAGACTTACAGATAAACCGTCAATTCCCATCCGCCAATGAAAATCAATAGGCCCAATCCAAGAATAATCCTCTTTCAATTGTATACCTGTGTCATACAAATTATAATGCGTACCAAAAACATAAGTCATTAACAATAAATCCAGAAGACAAATTCCTAATGCATACCAACGAATTACATGATTCCCTCTACTAGGCAGCCACGGAATTAATAACCCTGCAGAGACAGGTAGAAGTACGATTGTAGTTAACCAAGGAAAAGTAATCATAGTTATAAATTAACAAGAATGTCCATTTTCAAAAAAAATTAAATGGATTATACAATAAATATATTCATATTGAGAAGATATTTAGATTTGTATGGATCTATTTAAATTATCTTCTCAATATGAATAATGATATTTCACTATTAAAATTAATAGTGAAATATTATATCCTTTGAAATCTAATAATAGAACATGTATTCTATACTAGCTTTTTATTATTATATTTATGATCTGTTTTAGAAATCTATTAGTATGCTAAGCCCATACTACGAGTAGTTTCATCTCCTAAATACACTCGTACACTTAAAAAATCAGTTGGACAAGCAGATTCACAACGTTTGCATCCTACACAGTCTTCAGTTCTAGGAGCAGAAGCAATTTGACTTGCTTTACAACCGTCCCAAGGTACCATTTCCAATACATCAGTAGGACAAGCTCTTACACATTGAGTACAACCAATACATGTATCGTAGATTTTTACGGAGTGTGCCATTATAAAAAATAATTAATATAAGCCAAGCTTTAATTTCAATAACTACTGATATTCATCTACTCTTTATTTTCTATTCTCTATCTTTTATAAAGAGAAGACTATTATCTATTCTGAACAGTTATTTATATAGTAGTTTCTTTTCATTGTACATAGAATGAATTTATGAAGAAAGAGGAAGTAAATTGAAATAGAAATACTTAATATACGGTCAATATTATTTCCTATTGAAATAACTAGTCTAGTGTTTTTCTTTTTTTGAAAAAATTGAATTTTTTCTTATGTATATATCGGACTGCATGCCGCCACTCGGATTCGAACCGAGATGCTATAGCACTGCTTCCTAAGAGCAGCGTGTCTACCAATTTCACCATGGCGGCTTTCCATGTCGAAGTGTAGCACAATATCTAGAAAGGTGTCAATAGAATATTCTTATACACGAATCTTGTAGATAAATTTAAAGTAGTTTGATCTGATTCAAGAATTGATGTTTCAGCCCACATAGCAATCAAAATGTTACTCAATGGACATTCCGTTGTTTCTATTCTTTATTCTTCATGTGATGCTACACACTCATGTGCATATACGTGATCCGAGTCCGATCCACGGAAGAATAAAATAAGAACTTTTCTGCTACAAATGCAAATTTTATATCAGAATGAATTAGATGTAGCAAAGCAAAGATTTCCTCTCTTCCTCTAAGGAAGATAGTTCGTAATACTTGTAGAGAGATTATCAATCTGTATTCTTATTCTGTGTATGTATTCTTCTCAAGATTCACCTATTGTTAGAAAAAAAGCTAGAATACTAGCGTGCACTTTACGGAGCATAGCGCAGCTTGGTAGCGTGCCATCTTGGGGTGGTGGAGGTCGTGGGTTCAAATCCCGCTGCTCCGAATAGTAAGTCTATTCCTTCCTTTTATACCAAAAGAGAATGATTATCTATGTGTTTTTGTGCTGTTCTGTATGTACACTCCTTTACTAATCTAAGAAATAATTAAATAGATTTAATGATGTGAATCCATGAATCTATCAAAATTTAAGTGTAAATTCTTGTGGAAGAAGAGCGATGTCTAACACTCTTGTTCTATAACAAGAGAACGATTGCTTTTATTGGCAATATGTGGTATGCTTCTGATTTGAAGAGCTTGGTAAACTCAGTGTCAGGCGCAATCGCAAGTTCTTTGCAGCAACTCCCAGTTTTTTTTTGTAGGAATTTTCCTGAGCGTCTTGAAAGGAGGGCGTGTAGCTCAGCGGATTAGAGCACGCGGCTACGAACCGCGGAGTCGGGGGTTCAAGTCCCTCCTCGCCCGTTCAAATTTGATCTCCATAAAAGCGAAAAGAAAGATACTTTTCAAATTAAACTTTTGTCTACTTCTTCTAACAAACTCGGAATCCTTCTGAGTATCATAGTCTTGAAAAGAAAAGGGTCTTCGATTTTCTCTGCTGACTGTACTCCCAAACGCGTGAATTGAAACGATTCACAAAAAGACTGGAGCTAAAGAAATTCTGAGTTAAGCGTTCCATAAAAATACGGCGAAGCACAAACGAAGGCATTTGAGAGCCTTCAGGTCCAAAAGAAGAGTAACCAAACCCACTCATAAAAGAGACCTCCTCAAGGGTAAAAAACACCAAGACGGCGACCCTGCGAGTCAGCAGGGTAGTACACGGATGTGGGGTGCTGTGTGCACACAGCACCCCACACCTACGCCCTTGTTTTGTTGTACACCCCAACCACAAGCAGATACAGCAAGCTGCAAAGAGAAGAGAACAAGAAGCCTGCGAACGAAAAAAAAGTACACCCAAATCCCTGAAAGAAACACAACCTGTAAAAAATGAGGAAATCTGCAAGAAAAGAGCACATAAACATAAAAAAAAAGGAAAAAAGTAAAGGCCACTCAGGGAGGCAAAAGAGGCAAGCGGAAAGAACACAAATTATCAAGGGGTGTCCTACAACAAGAACCATCCACCAAAAAAAGTGCACAAAGGTGGACAAATGCCATACAAATTGGGCATTTTTTTGCATTTTTGGGCGGTTTTCTTCTCAATTTATTTTTTTAGGTTTCTTTCCCTGTTTCTTTGACATCTAATTGAATTTCTATTCCTAATAACTGTACGGAAGCATCTGTGACATGCTTGCAAATTGCTTTGAGATCGGTTTCAGCCTGTACAAGGACATAAATGCCGTCATGCGCTCCACAAATCGGAATACATCCTTCTTCTCTTAAGAGCGCTTGAAAAGTTATCATGAATAATAAAAATTCTTGGCCCGCAAATAGTCTTGAGGTCATTAATCCGCCATGGAATTGAGATTTGCTAGGTCTATCTTTGGCTTTTTGTGCCTCCATTCCTTTCCGATTACGCCCCACAAAAGCGACTTCCATTGTAGGTAAATAGATTGAGTCCCGTTCACTTAACGTCTTTTGAAATGCGACTAATTCTTTAATCAATGGTAATTCCTGTATTGTTCTTGCGATTTGCATTCCTTCAGGTTGCCACAAGATCTGGTCATCTTTATAATGGGTTCTCAATGTGTTCAATATTTGTTCCCAAGTTTCCGATTGGCCCCCATTTAAAGCTTTGTAGAAGATCCGTTTTAAGTATTTCTTTAGACTAAATTTGGATTCGATCCCTTCCAAGCATACCTCCCAAAAGTTGGTCCCATGATAGGCTGCCCTTTCCACTGATGGTCGAGAAGGAGGCCGATATTGATCTCGAAAATCGGTAGATCTTTGGATTACTTCAGGCATTGTGGCTCTAGAGGAACCTTTTGTTCTCCTTCCCTGGGCTGGTCCGGAGAGCGTCTTGTAATGGTACGTTCTGATGATTGGGGACGATTCTTAAAAAGAGGGTGGGGAGATCCGGTATCAGCATAAATATCAGAATGAGGGATCACTTCGGAAAGGGAATCCCAATCCGGTTGAGCTGCACTGTAATCACGGCCGTATGTCATATGCTTCTC